AGCAAGTGCAGCTCTTCCCCTTCGTTCCTTTGCTGACCAACTAGCAAATACTCCGCAGGCTCACCAAACAATTGTTGTTTAATGGGAATTGTTGTTCATGAGCAAGCCAGAGCTAATGATAGAGGCAAGAACACTTTCCGGCCAGGCCTGACTATAACCAACCTTACAGATCCCACTCAACCTTTTACACCGATGTATCGTACTCTCTCGACCAGGTCATCATAAGAAAATACTGCTAAATCTTTCCAAAGTTATAGAAGGAGGGAAGGCGCGCTACAACTAAATAACAGCCAGCTGAAAAATGCTAGCTAGTTAGGCTAGCGCGCAATGGCTTTCTCTGCTCTGATAGGGGCTTGCTTCTTCAAGCTCTGCCCAACCTATACAAGGTGCTGCTCGCTTTCTCTCAGCCACTAGTGGCTTATGTGGTGGTCGACATTCCTACGCGCTCCTCCTTGCCCCCCTACTTCAGAATCCAAAGGTCAACTTTGAATGTTGTCGTGACGCTTTGGTTACGAAGGTTACCGGGGTCTAGGTTTATGGATGGAGTCAGTCAGCGAAAGTCCTCAATCAATATCAACAAGATGTCGTGACCGCTTAGACTTGGTGGATTTTGTCAGAAAAGAAAGTTGGTTTCGGGGGTTCATTGATTAGTACACCTCTGGTGCTGGTAAGGTCGTAACCGTGGTCGTCCGTCTCCGGTTTGCCGGCCGATAAGATCTCTGAGATTGATCAGACAGCTGGGTTGGTTTGGCTATTCCTTTCTATTGAAAAGGAGTCAGCTGTCTGCGCGAGTCACCTTCTTTTAGGCTCCGCTGAACGACACGGCATTCTCGTTCAAATATAGGCCGGCCGTACTTGTGATGGTTCCCAAGGATCCAATATGACCACTTAGGTCTACGTTGCCGCGATATTTTTCTATGGAAGCGGGCGGGCTGTTGTTAGAAGTTCGGCCCGGTTTTTTTTGGTGTCGTAGGGGAGGGATTGACCTTTCTAACGCATATTCAGTCGTACCGGCATGGCCCCACTGATTTGTTTTCGATCGGAGCATCAAGCAGCGCAACCCGGTTCTACTTGACTAAGCCCCGTGCTCGTCCAAGGAGGGAGTTTGCTTTACCCAACTTCCTTTTTGATAACAAGGCAGAAACCTCCGACCCGACATTCAAAAGTTTCGAATGAAGAATGAAGAGTGCCCTGCCCCAGCAAGCACCTACTCAATTCTAAATAAAAAAGCGTGACTTTACTAAACAAGCAAGAAAAGCCCTTTCGCACTTCTTAGTAAAGCCTAAGCGCCCTTGTTGCTAAAGGTAAGGCCGGCTTTCTTCGCATGCTTGAGCGCATTACGCATTAATATAATACATATATATAAACCTTTCCTTGAGTTTTCAATAAGGGGCATCTATAGTAAGGGGCCTTTTCAATAAGACTCGCGCTAGGCGATCACGTTTTTTGTCTTCCCAAAAATCGAATATTTTTGAGTTGGTAAAGACCCACCCCTAGTTTCAGTCAGAATGAGTCCCCGGGACCCCGGGACATTGGCTTCCGCCAACAGTGGACTATTAAGGATCGCATCCCGCGCATATTCTACATTATAGCCTGCAACTGATTCAGCTTCCGCTTCTGGGAGATCAAACGGAGCTCGATTAGTTTCTGCTAGACGAGAAATAAGGAACATAACCAATACAGGGAACAGGGGAATACCAGACCATATCTGCTTTTGCGCCATGACAATCTCACTCGAATTACGGGGACCTACACATATTAGTACAGTATACCGGGGTGTCCCCGGCCAGAACCACACGTGCAAGTTTCCCTGCATGTGGCTCGTCCGTGCTTTCCGAGGCGCTGCCTGTGACTCAGCATGAGAGAAGGGGGCGGAACTGCACACTCTCGTGTTCAGAGCATTGTCCGAGTGAGTAGGCAGCGCCTACCAAGCAAAGCTTTCTTGAAGAGGCTGGGCTGCTTCCTTTTCGGCGCCCGCCTTTATTCATCTATATTAAAGCCACACACGACCCAATAGGAACGATTTCAGCGCCCCTCTCTAGATAAGAAGCAAAACGCGCCATCACCTACAGCCCTTTCCTCTGCCGGGGACTTCCATGAAATGAAAACGGGCGGCATCATTGTATGCTCGACATTTGTTGCCCTGGTTTATATCCCGGAGTACTCCTATGGCCGATCTGTCACCCAACCTACTTAAACAACCTAAAGGAGGAACCAAGCTTCTTCAGCGAAGCTGGAGGAACCCCTGTCCCGCTTTTAGAATGACCCTTATGGCACAGCTTAGTCAGTTATTCTCGCAGTTCAGATAAGATTCGGACCGCCACTTCTCTGAAAGCATGGTGCTTGCCTCCTCCCTCCTTGGAGCTCGTCCATTCGTTGGGTGATCCCTTGCTCTCACGTTCGAGTGTTTTCTCGTCGTTTAGGCCGGTGAGTGAGATTTCTGCTCATTGCAGTCACCTCCGGGGTTCTTCGCACCTGGGATAGTACCAGGACCCTTGTGCCCCGGCTCTTGATCAGATAAAGCTGCCCGCCCGAAGCCCGACCTATGACCCACAACTAAAAAAAATGAGCCTTGCGACGAGACGCGGACATTACCCATGCTGCGGTTCCCTCCGGTCCGTTCCCGGGTTGGGTTAGGGGAACATCCGAGCGATGATTGCCTTCGCGGATACAAACGCGCTCACAAGGCGCACAATAAGAATAAGACCAATAGAGACTTCATAAGAGACCATTTGAGCTGCAGATCGTAATGCTCCTAGAAAGGCATATTTCGAATATAGAGGAGTTCAAGTTACCAACAATCAACGAGTTGATCATACCCTTCTATGAACCGTACGAGCACGTCCTCTCTCACACCCCACCGCGCTTACGGCTCTATACCCCAACCCTACTTGCTCTGGACCCCCCCGGTCCTCCCTTTCTATTCCTCGGTAAGCGGGCCGTGGGAGCATGGCGGGGGGCGCTATCCCCTTTTGACTGATAGAAAGCATCTCTCTTTTGTCTCTCCTGACCGAACCCGCCAAAAAAATCACAAAAAATCACAATAGAATAAGTTGTTCTTGCCGGGAGAGTAGCGTCTGAGACATCTTTATCTGAGGCGTTCCTCGGCTTCGTCGTCCGGCTCATCCTCGGAATCCGAAAATCAAACTGAGACAGAACGGATTGTTTCAGTGACATATCTAATCAGACTGAATAGGATTTGAAGAGCTGTCACCATCATTCAATTCACATCAATTTAAGCAGGCGTTCCTCGGCGCGGAAGTTACCGTTTATAGAATGCAAGCAAGGTAGCTTGCCTGCCAAGCCGATAGGCGAAACGGCGAACTGATCGACTTGCATGTGTTAAGCATATAGCTAGCGTTCCTTAGTCTCAATCACAGACCTTTTTCCATTTTAGGTGAACGAGGGTTACCGGCTCTACGACCTTGCAAGGCACTACAGTAGAGCTCGAGGAACGCCTGCCACTTTCTCAATCGAAAATGTCAACTGTGAAGATTCTCGCGTTTCTTTATGTAATTTCAGGATTTCTTTTCGTTGATCGGATCGATCACATAGTAAGAAACCCTAAGTCAATTCATTCTCTTTGGCTGAAGTCAATCTTCATCAAGATGGCTTACCGGTAATCTCCCATTCCCGCCGTCGAGAGACTTTAATAACTATAGCATGCCAGAAAAGGGGAGTTTAGGTGCTTAGACCTATAGCCCGAAATCTTCTCTTATAAGCCGACATAACATATTCAACCACGGATTAAGTCGACATAACATCCTCACGTTCAGTCAGAGTTTTCCAATTGGATTACCTTGCCGGAATTGGATAGAAGTAGGGCTAGACGCGCCGGAGGAACCCCTTCTGCTCGAGCTCGCCTTAGGAAACTTTCCCCAAGGTTTCAAGATCCATCTTTCAGGTTCCTTTCAAGCTGTAAGGCTCGCTCTGTTCTCAAGGCTTGGTAGCTCTTCACAAAGTCCTCCTTTTTCCACGAGTTGGAACCGTGCCGACACATTTTCATATCGTCCCCCAGTAATAGAGTGGTAGGTTTCTTCCCTTTCTATTATGTATGACGCCTGAATCCTTCAGCTACATCTAAAGAATCCCAACCATTACACTAGAAGAAGATAGGCAACTACCTTGACCAACCAAAAAACAAATGAAGAAAGGAAGGGACGAAAGTGACTCGAGCAAAGCGAGAGGGATGAAATGAATAATGAATAAAGGGTTATCTTGGATTCCGATTTGGAAGCTTGAATAGTGATAGATAAGACAACTCAACTAGATTTCACGTCTTTTCTTGAGAGTGCCTTTCCATCGCAAGTAACTGAGCTATCTAGGGTTCAAAACCTGGGGAAGTCACTTCAACAGAAGCCTTACCAAAGTCAAGAGATTGGGCTCCTATAGCTCTAGTTGGAGCTTTTACGAACAGGTTTAAAGTAGGCAATTCCAGTTCAAGTTTCAGCTTGATAGCTATATCTTTCCTTTCTTAACTGGGTTTTTGAACTTCACATATAGCCCATCAGCTTGTGACTTCGCAATCTCAGTTTCGAGATTGGGAATCGACAGAACTGCCCTTTCTTAACTTAATTAAAAAGGGTAGCTTAGCTGGTTAGATTTACTGAAGGTAATTCAATCGCTGAACGTTGATAATAGCTTTCGAGAAGAGATCCTGACTCTCCAGCTAGTTCAAACTTCCCCGATTAGTAATGCTCTCACCCTGGGGACATATCTCACCTTTGTCAGCAAAACAGTAGAACTATCTTCATTTCTCAGTCTCACACTTCCTATTCCCTTCACTGTTGACATGGTGTCATTTGCCATCTTTACTTGTCCACTACCAGCATCTGATAAACTCACAAGCCATTCTCTTCTTCCGAAAGAACAACCTGTGTCAAGTATCCAGACTTCCCTTTGTTAGGAATCCCTAATTGAAAGTGAGAAGGGACCTACACTAGTATATAAAGTTTTCACCCTCTCCACTCATTGCCAATTGGTTTTGAGTTGGAAGCCCA